AAAACCCCCAATTTTTTGGGGTCCTGCTTATTTTCATTGGCTTCGGATTAGTAGAATAATTCGGAATAGCGGCCAAGATCTTGGGAAAATCCAAGTTAATGATCAATAGGTTTGGATAAATAATTTAGGAAAGATATTCTCATACTGACACAATATAAGGACAAGTATATGCGAAATCTATCCCTTTTTAGTTAAAAGTTTTCTTCGAATCCAACCTTTCCCTTTAAGGAATTTAATTGGTTAGCATAATATAATATCTAATAAATAGAAAATCGAATAGTGGATAATCTGTTATGAGAGAAAGAAAACATTCTTTGAAGAATCAAGATTCGTAATCAATCCTTGCCTTGTTTGTTGGATTAGGTCTAACTTTCTTGACTAAACTGCAAGCGTGGAACTTTACGAGATGAAATAGGGAAAGACAGAAGATAGAACTTAAAAGGATAATTGAAGTGACTCGTCTTCGAATCAACTTTGGTTGGGGTTCGAAAAAGGAATAAAAATAAAGTAAATTCAAGGAAGAGCTTTCCTTTTTTTAAGGGGCCCCTTGCTCGGGGGGTCGTGGAATGCTTTTCTTCTCCTCTTATTCCATATGGAATAGAATCAGTTAAAATAAGAAGGAATAGGGGAATATTCGACTGTTTCAATTCTTTATTTATCTTATATTCAAAAATTCTCCCAAAATCCAATTTAATTTTTCAATGGGGTTAGATGATCTAGTTCTTAATATTATTACTTTAAAGAACTGACAGATTCCACAACAAATCTCTTGATTCGGAATTAGAGACTCATGTCCCATCTGATGAATCGATTTTCTTTTACACTTCTGTATCTCACTCTATCTTGTTTTTTAGTATTATCTAAAATAACCGATGAATTCTGAATTTTCCATAACTTAGGTAAGTGCTTTACCAACATATGTAGTGTAGTAAAAAAATAAATGGAATTTAACCCTTTCATGCTTACTATAACTAGTTATTTCGGTTTTCTACTGGCTGCTTTAACTATAACCCCAGCTCTATTTATTGGCTTGAACAAGATACGTCTTATTTGAAATGAATTGAATGAATAAGTCAGAAAATAAAAATCTTTCTTTTGGATTCCTGGTATTCTACGACTCTTTTCCACACTAATTATCAATTCTTTTCTTGGTCATTGAGATTCGTGGATAATTTAGACTACTATTTAGGGATAGATCGTACCTCTTTTTTTTATCCCCTCGAACAAATCAAAATGATTGAAGTTTTTCTATTTGGAATCGTCTTAGGCCTAATTCCTATTACTTTAGCGGGATTATTCGTGACTGCGTATTTGCAATACAGACGTGGGGATCAGTTGGATCTTTGATTGAGTAATATTTCTTTTTTGATTGACCTCCTCCAGACCAGAGAGGAGGTCAAATTGGAGTTGCAATTCAACTTTGTTTTGTTAAGTTATTTTACTCTGCTTCGACATAAGATAGATGGAATCACGCTCTGTAGGATTTGAACCTACGACATCGGGTTTTGGAGACCCGCGTTCTACCGAACTGAACTAAGAGCGCTTTCATTCAAAAAGAAAACCCTTTTCTACTCCTAACGTGTCTCACGTACGTATAGTATCCACAAATTCAAGTTATACCCACTTTAATCGATCTCCTCGCTACTGCCCATAAAGAAGAAAGAAGTAATAGGTAGGGATGACAGGATTTGAACCTGTGACATTTTGTACCCAAAACAAACGCGCTACCAAGCTGCGCTACATCCCTTTTCCAAATTGTTGTATAATGGCATTGTACACAATTCCTGTCTTGTTTTCCACATCGTAATTTTCTTCTCTTTCTCTATCTATATAGAACCTTCTTGTCATTTCTTCTTTTTGGTCTCATATAATCAAGGAATGGTATACATCTAAAATCCTATCTAATTTCACCTATAAAAGAAAGATTACTATTCCTTGGTAATGTATAGGAAGAAGGGGTCATCTTTTTCTTTTTTAGGGGTAGGAAAATCTCGTCTATACCGTTCATTCGTTCATTCTATATATAGAATATTGATTTTGTTTTTTTAGTTAGGAATTTCACCTAAACAAAAGAAATACAAATGATCTTGGGCAAGAGTATCTGATCATATATGTATTCCAATAAGGAAGGAGGATTTTCAATGCGGGATATAAAAACATATCTCTCTGTAGCGCCCGTGCTAAGTACTCTATGGTTTGGGGCTTTAGCAGGTTTATTGATAGAAATTAATCGTTTATTCCCAGATGCTTTGTCATTCCCTTTTTTTTAATTCTAGTTATTGCTATGCGAGGAATTCTTCGTGACATGACGCAAATTTTCCCTTTTTCAATCCTTTTTTTTTTTAGTATAGGAAGGAAAAAGAAAGAAAAGATGGATTGGGTTGAACCTCAGAGTCATGAAAAATTCGGCAAATCCCATTTTGGAAAACAGAAATTCAATCAAAAGCGGTATCCAAGCTAAGTCAGGCCTCAGAAATCAGAGCATAGAAAGAGGCTGGGCTGGCTACTTAAATGAAAGGATTTCGAAGCAAAATCCTTGCTAATTCGACAAGGATTGTATTCCTTAATTATTTCTCTATTTTTTATTACTTAATTTAAGAATTTTAAAAATTTTTTATTCGAATGGATTTTATTCTTCTTCTTGGGATTCAAAATAGAAGAATAACAGAATAAGTAGAAGAATTAAGTTAAGTCAATCCAAAAAAGAAAGGAGGTTCATGGCCAAGGGGAAAGGTGTTAGAATCAGAGTTATTTTGGAATGTATCAGTTGTGTTCGAAAAGGTGCCAATGAGGAATCGACGGGGATTTCTAGATATAGTACTCAAAAGAATCGCCACAATACACCCGGACAATTAGAATTAAAAAAATTTTGTCGTTATTGTCGCAAGCATACGACTCATGACGAAATAAAAAAATAGGAGCATCGTGTGTTCGATCTTTCCAAAGAACAGATTTAATATATAGAACATAGATAGAATACAAAATACAAATCAATTCATTTGATTTCAGGTAGATATTATTTCATATGTATAGAGGGTATTCATATACTATATATGAATCAAATAATAATATGAATCAAATAATATATGGACCAAAGAAAGACTACTTCTTTTGGATCCAAAATTAATAAAATAAAGAAATCCATTTTTTTTTTTCCAATTTTAAAATAAAGAATAAATAATAAATCATGTATACATCTAAACAACCTTTTCATAAATCTAAGCAAACTTTTCATAAATCCAAGCAAACTTTTCATAAATCCAAGCAAACTTTTCGTAAATCCAAACAACCTTTTCGTAGGCGTCCTCGGATTGGCCCGGGGGATCGAATTGATTATAGAAACATGAGTTTAATTAATCGATTTATTAGTGAACAAGGAAAAATATTATCGAGACGAATAAATAGATTAACCTTGAAACAACAACGATTAATTACTCTTGCTATAAAACAGGCTCGTATTTTATCTTTCTTACCATTTCGTAACTATGAGAATGAGAAGCAATTTCAAGCCCAGTCAATTTCAATAATTACTGGTCCTAGACCCAGAAAGAATAGACATATTCCTCAATTAACGCAAAAGTTCAATTCCAATCGAAACTTAAGAAACTCCAACCAGAATTTAAGAAACAACAATCGGAACTTAAGTTCCGATTGTTGATGTTTTATTCGAAAGGGCCAGACCTATATAAAGAAAGTAATCCAGTTTTGATTCTTGTGTTTGTTATAAGAAAGAAAAATGGGGAAGAATAAATAGTTTTTTTATTTATTGCAACATGCTCGTTGATTCCTACCACTTAATCTTAATTTATTGTATCTTCCCGGAGTTCCCTCTCCGGGAATTCGGTTTTAATTATTCCTGTATATTACTTTTTTATCCATTTAATTGAGGATCTTTATTTTATTGGAAATCGTGTAAAGATTATTTGGATTTGATACAGCTACTTGTGCAAGCATTTTACGATTAAGAATCAATTCCTTCTTGTACAGATTGTGTATTAATTTACTATAACTATCGAATACTTTATATATCCGCGTTGCTGCGTTTATCCGAGTGATCCACAAACGACGAAAATCCCTCTTTTGCCTGCCTCTATCTCGATGAGAGGAAACAAAAGCTCTTCTTACTTGTTGAGTAATCATTCGATTAAGTCTTAAATGAGCCCCTCTAAAGTTTGAGGCAAATGAACGCATTTTTGTTCGTCGTCTCCGAGCTATATATCCTCGCGGAACTCTGGTCATTGAATCAAATTAACCTTAATGAATACCAAATGATTTCTCTTCTTTTAGCCATCCTTTTTCCCATTAATAACAAAACGAATTATTCCGATATATAAAATATGAATTCCAATGGCTTTTGCTACTGTAACCTTCCCAACCACGATTTTTTATTCTATTCTCTTCAGTTATTTCGCATAGAAATAACAAATTCTAACGATACTCAAAAAAATAGTGGGTTCCATCGTTTCTATGGTTCCCTTTTAAACGGTGAGGCCCTCTCTATACACCGGAGCCCTTTCTTTCATTTCATCAAAAGGTATTGTGAACTTGTATAGTTCACATTCTTTGGCTCTACCTATCCATTATAGAGTAAATAGCTCTTTTCACAATAAGAGTTATCCATACAGTGACGGCATTTAATTATGAAAGTTGGCTAAGTAGCTGACCCTGTTAGTCCGTTCTTTTAAGATAAAAGAGCATAAGCCTTTTTCTTTTTATTACTATTTCCTCCGCTTAATGGATAACCATTTTCTACCAATGGGGGAATTGCTTCTTAATTTCCAATTTAGATGATTGGATTTGCACCAAAGGAAACCAGAAATTCCATATACCATAGAAATCTAGGATAGAGAAGCTCTATCCTATTCATTGGTACCGATCATGGATACTTCAAAAATTGTCTTATTTGTTTGAACTCATGATCTGAACGAGTCGCACATACACCCTAGCACATGTTCCTCGACGCTGAGGACATCCCTTAAGCGCGGGTGATTTTCTAGCATTTCGTATTGGCTGTCTTGCATTTCTAATAAGTTGTTTAACCGTTGGCATGTCGTATGTATATAGAAAAAAAAGAAAAAAAAAGGATTGGTTTAGATCGATCTTAACCTGATGATTGATCATCATGAAGTATTTCTATTTTCTATTAAATCGCAGAAAACCTGAATTTAGGTTTGAAATAAATTTACAAGAAATCCGGCCACTACCAATCCTTAAACATTTCTGGAAACCACACTGGATCAGTATCGCAGTGCTCGTCAATCATTTCATCCCCTACAATATCGACAAGTCCATAAGCTTTGGCTTCGTCTGCTGACATAAAAACATCCCTTTCCATGTCTTCGGATACAACCCAAAAAGGCTTGCCTGTTCTTAGGGCATAAACCCTTGTGATCATTTCGCGAACTTTGTGTAACTCTTCCACTTCTAGTAAAAATTCTGGTGTCCTTGCCCGATAATAAGCACTAGCAGGTTGGTGAAGCATAATCCTCGCGTGAGGGAATGCTATACGCTTGGTGGGTTCGCCTCCAAGCAGAATGAAGGATGCCATGGACGCAGCCATTCCGAGGCATATTGTATATATATCTGGTGTCACCGTTTGCATCGTATCAAAAATCGCCATTCCTGAGATTAGCCACCCGCCGGGGGAGTTTATAAACAAAAAAATATCGCTAATTCCATCTTCTATACTGAGATATACCATGAGACCTGTAATATGATTCGTGACCTCGCAACGAATCTCTTGACCTAAAAAAAGTGTCCTTTCTCGATACATAACATTGTATAAGTCAACCCAAGTCGCTTCTTCATCTCCGGGAATCCGGTAAGGTACTTTTGGAACACCAATGGGCATATTAGATTAATATTATTAAATTTAAGTAAGAAAACTACACTTTAATATGGAAACGTAAGAATGGAAGAGAAAGAAAGAATCCGCAGTTTATTGTCTTCATTTTTTTTTTCTTATTCTATATGAATACTATAGATTCTATTAATACGTAGATTGAAATAATACATATAAGGAAGGTAAGACAGAAAGAAAAAGGAATCGGTGATTGGAATGATAAACAAAGAGGGATAGGGATCTATTCTTCGTTTTTTCCAAATAGGCCAAGCTACCCATTGCATATTGGCACTTATCGAGTATAGAATAGATCTGCTTCTCTTTCTTCTTACGAACAGAATTGGCTTCTTATTTTTAATGGAATAAAATAAATATTCACGCTTTCTGACACAGAATCTCCCTAGAGGGGTTAGGTACATAGGATATGGATAGTCTTTTCCAATGCGATAAAATAAAGCGACATCGTGTCTATTTTTCTTTGCTAAAGGGGTATTTCCATGGGTTTGCCTTGGTATCGTGTTCATACTGTTGTATTGAATGATCCGGGTCGATTGCTTTCGGTGCATATAATGCACACAGCTTTAGTTTCTGGTTGGGCCGGCTCGATGGCTTTATATGAATTAGCGGTTTTTGATCCCTCTGATCCTGTTCTGGATCCAATGTGGAGACAAGGTATGTTCGTCATTCCCTTCATGACTCGTTTAGGAATAACCAATTCGTGGGGTGGTTGGAGTATTTCAGGAGGAACTGTAACGAATCCGGGTATTTGGAGTTATGAAGGTGTGGCAGGTGCGCATATTGTGTTTTCTGGCTTGTGTTTCTTGGCAGCTATCTGGCATTGGGTATATTGGGACCTAGAAATATTCTGTGATGAGCGGACAGGAAAACCCTCTTTGGATTTGCCCAAGATCTTTGGAATTCATTTATTTCTTGCAGGGGTGGCTTGCTTTGGCTTTGGCGCATTTCATGTAACGGGTTTGTATGGTCCTGGGATATGGGTGTCCGATCCTTATGGACTAACTGGAAAAGTACAAGCTGTAAATCCAGCGTGGGGTGTAGAAGGTTTTGATCCTTTTGTTCCGGGGGGAATAGCTTCTCATCATATTGCTGCGGGTACATTGGGCATATTAGCGGGCCTATTCCATCTTAGTGTCCGTCCGCCTCAACGTCTATACAAAGGATTACGTATGGGCAATATTGAAACTGTACTTTCCAGTAGTATCGCTGCTGTTTTTTTTGCAGCTTTCGTAGTTGCCGGAACTATGTGGTATGGGTCAGCAACTACCCCAATCGAATTATTTGGGCCTACTCGTTATCAGTGGGATCAGGGATACTTTCAGCAAGAAATATATCGAAGAGTTAGCGATGGGTTAGCCGAAAATCTTAGTTTATCAGAAGCTTGGTCTAAAATTCCCGAAAAATTAGCCTTTTATGATTATATTGGTAATAATCCGGCAAAGGGGGGATTATTCAGAGCAGGCTCAATGGACAACGGGGATGGAATAGCTGTTGGATGGTTAGGACATCCCGTCTTTAGAGATAAAGAAGGACGCGAGCTTTTTGTACGCCGTATGCCTACTTTTTTTGAAACATTTCCGGTTGTTTTGGTAGATGAAGAGGGAATTGTGAGAGCGGACGTTCCTTTTAGAAGAGCAGAATCCAAATATAGTGTTGAACAAGTAGGTGTAACGGTGGAGTTCTATGGTGGCGAACTTAATGGAGTAAGTTATTCTGATCCTGCTACTGTAAAAAAATATGCGAGGCGTTCCCAATTAGGGGAAATTTTTGAATTAGATCGGGCTACTTTGAAATCGGATGGTGTTTTTCGCAGCAGTCCAAGGGGTTGGTTCACTTTTGGTCATGCTACCTTTGCTTTGCTCTTCTTTTTCGGACACATTTGGCATGGCGCTAGAACCTTGTTCCGAGATGTTTTTGCTGGTATTGATCCAGACTTGGATGCTCAAGTGGAATTTGGAACATTCCAAAAAGTTGGAGATCCAACTACAAGGAGACAAGCAGTCTGATACCACATTGCTATGGTATCTTTCATCTCTCTTTTTTGATTTGACATGGGAAACATCTCCCATCCTTTCTTTGACTCTTTTTCTTTCTTTATCTTTATATGGGAAAAGATCCCAAATGACAAATGAATAGGTGTGGAAGTTATAATTGTAAATAAACCACGATCGAATCTATGGAAGCATTGGTTTATACGTTCCTTTTAGTTTCGACTTTAGGGATAATTTTTTTCGCTATCTTCTTCCGAGAACCACCTAAGGTTCCGACTAAAAAAATGAAATAATTTCATTGAAGTAAGAAGTCTCCCAGATGGGGAGACTTCTTACTTCAATTAGTCCCCGTGTTCTTCGAATGGATCTCTTAATTGTTGAGAGGGTTGCCCAAACGCGGTATATAAGGCATACCCAGTAAAGCTTACAAGTAAACCAGATATGGAGATGGCGACTAAAGTTGCTGTTTCCATTTTTATAGAATTTCAAGATTACAATGGATCCACGAAAAGATCTTGTATTTACAACTACAACGGAATAGTATACAAAGTCAACACCAATGATTAAATAGAATTTATGGCTACACAAACCGTTGAAGATAGTTCTAGACCTGGGCCAAGACGAACTCGCGTAGGTAGTTTATTGAAACCCTTGAATTCGGAATATGGGAAAGTAGCTCCGGGTTGGGGGACTACTCCTTTTATGGGGGTCGCAATGGCTTTATTCGCGATATTCCTATCTATCATTTTAGAAATTTATAATTCTTCTGTTTTACTGGACGGAATTTTAATGAATTAGGTTTCTACTAACTAAAACTACGAAGTCATTGTTTTTCCATCCAAAAAAGCCTTTCTACTTTAAGCTATACATTTCTAGACATTCTGGTAGTTCGACCGTGGAATTTTTTTGTTTTGGTATCTCTGGAATATGAGTGTGTGACTTGTTAGAATGGATCCTATTGATAATACATAGAAAGGGCCTGTTATCTCTATCAAGATGATTCTAATTCGTCGGATATTTTTTATTCTAGTATCTGGAACACGAAATAGATAGAGTGGATCAAGAAAAAAAATGGAACTATGATTCATACTCACTATTCAGACCTCGCAACCAGACTGAAAAAAATTCAAGTAGTTTTTAATAAAAAAAAGAAATTTTCTTCCTTCCAATTTTGTTTGCCCAAAAGACAACTTTTTTTTCTCTCGATTTTGTCGAGTTATTACACGGATTCAATAAATGATCATCAAGCGGTTCTTATTCGAAGAACCCTTGCCTTTTGGTTAGCTTGAGACTCAATCATCGTGGCTCTAGTATGAATCTAAGGTTTTAATTGAACTGATTCATAGGATCGCAACAAGATAATTTCTATCAGAAAACTACTAGAATTTTTGCTTTATTTATTTACTAGTAAAACAAGAGTAAATCTGCATTACGCAAAAAAAAAAAGAAATCCAAAATAGGGAAGAGAAAAGTCAAGAAGCCTCTAATGACCAACATAAGGGAAAGAAAGAAAGACAGATGAGCCAACTTGAGATTTTTTGGCATTATCATCACAAAGAATAAGTTCTGGATTTTTCTTATTTCATATCTTCAAGGCAAATCGACCCAATCCAGTGGCTGATGAAGTTTTGAACCTTTTTTTCTAATATCCGTTGAAAATTTGTGTGTTTCTGCTTGAGCCGTACGAGATGAAATTTTCATATACGGTTCTCGGAGGGGGACTCGGGTTAGTTACCTATCTCAATAAAGTATATGATTGGTTTGAGGAACGTCTTGAGATTCAGGCAATTGCGGATGATATAACTAGTAAATATGTTCCTCCTCATGTCAACATATTTTATTGTTTAGGGGGAATTACACTTACTTGTTTTCTAGTACAAGTCGCTACCGGTTTTGCTATGACTTTTTACTACCGCCCAACCGTTACAGAGGCTTTTTCCTCGGTTCAATACATAATGACCGAGGCCAACTTTGGTTGGTTAATCCGATCAGTTCATCGATGGTCAGCAAGTATGATGGTTCTAATGATGATCCTGCACGTATTTCGTGTGTATCTCACAGGTGGATTTAAAAAACCCCGCGAATTAACTTGGGTGACAGGTGTGATTTTGGGTGTATTGACTGCATCGTTTGGTGTAACTGGTTATTCTTTGCCTTGGGATCAAATTGGTTATTGGGCAGTCAAAATTGTGACAGGTGTACCTGAAGCGATTCCGGTAATAGGATCGCCTTTAGTGGAGTTATTACGTGGAAGTGCTAGTGTGGGCCAATCCACTTTGACTCGTTTTTATAGTTTACATACCTTTGTACTGCCTCTGCTTACTGCCGTATTTATGTTAATGCACTTTCCAATGATACGTAAGCAAGGTATTTCGGGTCCTTTATAGGGAAGCCATATCATAGAGAAAGATAATTCGAATTTTCATATATCATATCATATCGGGTAGGTTGTGGTATTTCATTGCTACAAACATGGGTTATTGTAAAATAAGACATGTCATTTGGATACTTTTCTTCAACTCCGAAGTATTTTGATACAAATAGTTGAAGTTCATTTTATGAAAGAAAATAAGGCGGATTATGGGAGTGTGTGACTTGAATTATTGATTTGGCCATGCAGATAAAGAATTGGATCTGCCACATTAGAATTCACAACCAAAGGTGTCTCCGCATCCAATCAACACGTAAGTCCCCTATCTAGGAAGGATAGGCTGGTTCACTTGAGGAGAATATTTTCTATGATCATACCCCAACCATGTCATCCATGAACAGGCTCCGTAAGATCCCATAGAGTGGAAATAGAATAAGTCATGTGACATGATCCAATTCTCTATTTATTACACTTACTTTTTTTATTATAGTATGGAAATGCATTCATTTTCTTTGCATCGATTGCGATCCGCAATACTATCGGAGTAAAAGAAGGTATCTAAAGAAGAACGTAGGCTAGACTTTTTGATTTTTTATTAGTAACAAGTAAATACTTTGTTTGGACGTAAGAAACTTGCGATATTGAGGGGATAAACACCAACTAATCAAGAGACATGAGACAATCCACAAAGCAATTGATCATGATCAAATTTGCAAGCCAACTTGGATATTGAGCATTTACCCATAAGAATAAGATTCTTTTCAATAAGTAGTTGTAGGTGCAACTTCGGAAAAGAGAATCTGATAAAGCTTTTCTTACCTAGAGTCATTGAGTCATTATATACCTTATTCTATTATGGATCTTCCACGGTCTTTTTTCTTTCATTCTTGCTCGAGCCGGATGATGAAAAATTCTCATGTCCGGTTCCTTTGGGGGATGGATCCTAAAGAATTCACCTATCCCAATAACAAAGAAACCTGACTTAAATGATCCTGTATTAAGAGCAAAATTAGCTAAAGGGATGGGACATAATTATTACGGGGAACCCGCGTGGCCCAACGATCTTTTATATATTTTTCCAGTAGTAATTCTAGGTACTATTGCATGTAATGTAGGTTTAGCGGTTCTCGAGCCGTCAATGATTGGTGAACCGGCGGATCCGTTTGCAACTCCTCTGGAAATATTACCCGAGTGGTACTTCTTTCCCGTCTTTCAAATACTCCGTACAGTACCCAATAAGTTATTGGGCGTTCTCTTAATGGTTTCTGTGCCAACGGGCTTATTGACAGTACCCTTTCTAGAGAATGTCAATAAATTCCAAAACCCATTTCGTCGCCCAGTAGCTACGACCGTTTTTTTAATCGGTACTGCAGTAGCTCTTTGGTTAGGTATTGGAGCAACATTACCCATTGAAAAATCCTTAACTTTAGGTCTTTTTTAGGTATTTTTCAGGTTGATTCATTCAACCGTGAAGTACCGTGCATAGGTATCTAGGAAATAGTTACTTCCAAGTGAATCTTCCCTAGATACCTAAAATCCATTTTATTATGATCCATTTCGCGAAAATATAGATTGTGCCAAAGATGCAAAATTGTTTTCTTTTTTCTTTTTATTCTAACTCGAAAAAGAAGAAGAGGAAAAAATTGCAATGGATTTAAAACGAGAACTTATTCTTAGGTAAATCGATTGGGAGATGCTTCTCTAGAGTGTCCCATATCTGTTTTCCATCTTCCATACGAAAACTGTCAATTCTCATAAGATCTTCTTCAGTCTTACTCAAAAGGTCCAATAGTGTATGTATATTGGCCCTTTTGAGACAATTATACGTTCTAGAAGGCAATTCTAATTGATCAATAAAAATGCAATTCAATGGAATTCCTTTTTTGTTTTTCTTTAGATTAGTTAATCTTTTTTGAAAGGTTAAAAGGGGTGGAGTAAACCTGTTTTTATTTTCTTCGAAACTAGTGCCCTCTTCCTCCGCGTGTAGAAAAGGAAGAAATAAATCAATCAAATTACGAGAAGCCTCATAAAGCGCTTCCTTAGGGGTTAAACTTCCATTCGTCCATATTTCTAGAAAAAGTATCTCGTGTTTTTCATTTCCATTCCCACAAGAAAAAATACTATAATTCACATTTCGAACAGGCATGGATACAGCATCTATGGGATAACTTCCATCTTGAGAGTTCTTTCTGAGTTCCGTGTGATATCCGCGATCTCTCTTGATCTGTAACTCAATACAGAAATCAATGGGCTCTGTCAAGTTAGCTATAGGTTGTGCCGTATCAACGATCTCTACGGAAGGTGGTAAGATGATATCTTGAGCAGTTATGTATCTAGGACCTTTGACGCAAATTGATGCGTCTCTAACTCCATAGAGATTACTTCTCAATACAATTTCTTTCAAATTTAGTAAAATTTCTTGTACGGATTCTTCAATACCAGCTATTGTAGAATATTCGTGTGGCACGCTCCCAAATTTTGCACGTGTGATACATGTTCCTTCTATTTCTCCAAGTAAAGCTCTTCGCAAGGCAATACCGACGGTATCCGCTTGACCTTTTCTAAGCGGGGACAAAATGAAACGACCATAATAAAGACGCTTACTATCTACTCTTGATTCAACACACTTCCACTGTAGTGTTTGAGTGGATCCTGCTACCTCCTCTCGAACCATAATAGACTAGTATTATTATTTGATCATTGAATCGTTTATTTCTCTTGAAAGCGTTTTAATTCTTTTACAGACGTCTTTTTTTAGGAGGTCGACATCCATTATGCGGCATAGGTGTTACATCGCGTATACAACTTAATCGTACACCACTTTTAGCAATGGCTCGTAATGCGGCATCTCTTCCACTACCAGCACCCTTTACCATAACTTCTGCTCGTTGCAAACCCACTGTACGAATAGCATCTACTGCTGTTCTTTGACCAGCATAGGGTGATGCTTTTCTTGAGCTTTTGAATCCACAAGTACCCGCGGAGGACCAGAAAACCACCCGACCTTGCGGGTCTGTAACAGTTATAATGGTATTGTTGAAACTAGCTTGAACATGAATAACTCCTTTTGTTATTCTACGTGCACTTTTCCGTAAACTAAAACGCGCATTCCTACGCAAACCAATACGCACTCTCCTACGTGAACCAATTTTTGGTATAGCTTTTGTCATATTTTATTATCTCATAAATATGAGTTAGAAATAACAAAAAGAAAAAAAGATACAAAGATATCCGTTTCAGGGTAAAATATATCCTTTACTTTAATTATTTTATTTGGAATTTGGACGTTTCCGCGGGTACTTTTTTTACTTTTTAGAAAGTAAAGTTCTTTTTCGAAAGATTACCCCTGCCTTTGTTTATGCTTCGGATTGGAACAAATGACTCTAATTCGTCCACGCCTACGAATCAGTCGACATTTTGTACAAATTTTACGAACGGAAGCTCTTATTTTCATATTTCCGTATTCCTTTCTTAAACTATGAATCTAATCTTTGGGAAAAAATGAGTCTCTTCGCTTGAATTTTGGAACTTTGAATTTATTACCCTAGAAAAAAGAAAAACCTAATCCTTTGAATCTTTGGTATCCTTCAAATCTTCGGTATCCTTCAAATCTTCGGTATCCTTCGAGTCTTCGGTACGCTTCGAATCCTTATGGGGAAGTCTATAAATTATACGTCCTTTGCTTGAATCATAACGACTTACTTCAATTTTGACCCTATCCCCCATCAGTATTCGTATAGAACTAGACCGGATCTTTCCTGAAATATAGCCCAGGATGATGGTGTCATTCTCTAGGCGAACGCGGAACATTCCGTTGGGTAGGGCTTCTGTAACTAAACCTTCGAAAGTGACTTTTGCTTCTCTCGGGTTTTTTTTTTCTCTCCTATTTTTTTTTTCTGTCATATTTTTTTTTTCCCTATTTTTCTATTTTGATTTTCAAATAAAAAAAAACGTTGTATTTTTATTTGAAAAATAGGAAGTTCGAGATAGAATTCGAGTACTATAGGAGGGGCGATTACCATATATAACATAAGACTTCTCCCCCAATTCTGTTTAGTCGAGCTTCTCGATCTGTCATTATACCTCGAGAAGTAGAAAGAATAGCAATTCCCATTCCGCCCAAAACTTTAGGAATTCCTTGATAGTTGGCATAAATTCGTAAGCCGGGTCGGCTGATACGCTTTAAAAAGGTTCTAGTTCTATATATTCCTTTTCTAGTCTTTCTCTTTTGATGTCGCAAAGTTGAAACCAAGAAATATCTGTTACTTTCCTGATGTTTCCGAACACTTTCAATAAAACCCTCTCGTAGAAGTATTTTAACAATGTTTTCGGTAATATTTGTAGATACTACTCGAACTGTTCCTTTTTTATTCATGTCCGCGTTTCTTATAGAGGTTAGTAAATCAGCAATAGTGTCCTTGCCCATAAGACTCTAATTCTAGGTTCCTCCTAATTTTTCTATAATCAACATGTTTTCTTTTTTTTTCTTTTACTTTTGGATTTTAAAGCATATACGTGAGACATAATCTACTAATTTTTTCTTTGATCTATATCTCGTCTACTAGTATTTATAATACTTCAGGAGCTAATGAAACTATTTTAGTAAAATTCAATTCTCTCAATTCCTCGGCGATCGCGCCAAAAACTCGAGTTCCTTTTGGATTTCCTTTTTGATCAATGATAACCGCTGCATTGTCATCATAGCGTATTATTATACCGTCTTCGCATTTGAACTCTTTACATGTACGTACAATTACAGCTCGAATTACTTCGGATCTTTCTAGAGGCATTTGGGGCACTGCGTCTTTGATTACAGCAACAATAACATCACCAATACGAGCATATCGCTGATTACTAGCAGCTCCTATGACTCGAATACACATCAATTTTCGAGCTCCACTGTTATCTGCTACATTTAAAAGGGTCTGAGGTTGAATCATATTATTTTGATTTCAATTTGTTATTTCTATGCAAAAGGATGAAATAAATATTGTCTATCCATAAAAAAAACCTGGTTTTTTTTATCTTCAATACTCCTTTTTTGGGATGCTATATCTCTAATCGAAGAAATTGACTTCGTATGGGCATTTTACTGGCAGCTATGGAGATAGCTGCTCTAGCTACAGTTTCGGATACTCCGCCCATTTCATAAAGTATTCGACCTGGTTTAACAACGGCTACCCAATATTCGGGGGATCCCTTTCCTGAGCCCATACGTGTTTCCGTGGGTCTTAGTGTAACCGGTTTGTCGGGAAATATACGTACCCATATTTTTCCACCACGACGTGCATATCGTGTCATTGCTCTTCGTCCTGCTTCTATCTGTCTCGACGTGATCCAAGCGGGTTCAAGTGCTTGCAGAGCATATCTACCAAAACAAATATGATTGCCTCGGCAGGATTTTCCCTTCATTCTTCCTCTATGTTGTTTACGAAATCTGGTTCTTTTGGGGTTATAGTCGATGGTTCTTTCTTAGTTCCATCTCTACTGCAAAACTGGACATGAGAGTTTCTTCTCATCCAGCTCCTCGCGAATGAAATGAGAAAGCGTGCAAATTTCTCTAATTCCATAATATTTTGGAATATTATGGATAGATGCACATTAATAGATAATAGAAAAAGTTAGGGTTTTTTTAATATTGAATTTGTTAAAATAGAAAAATATATAGTCAAGAAAGAAGATCTAGAATATATCTAGATGTGTGCGTCTATTTATCTATATTCTATATTTATAGATAATGTAATCTTTCTTAAAAAAAATCTCCTTATTTTGACTCTTATTGAATCGCGGGAAAGTATTCTAATTCAATAAAGATTTCGCGGGCGAATATTTACTCTTTCCTGTCTTATTTGTTAATTTATAACCTTACCAAATAAGGCAATTTTTTTGGTTTGTTCCGCCATCCCACCCAATGAAGTCTTAGGATTCTTTTCAATAAAATCCTATGCAGTCATAGGTTCTGTCGTTCCCACTACTTCTCCTTTAATGGTTAGGTCTGAATCCCACAATGGAGCTTTCCAAAAATTTCTTTCCGAGTCAATTTTCTCAGTTTTATTAACCCGGGCCGCTCTTTATTTTATTATTGCTTAAAATTTCTATTTTTTGTTTCAAGTTACGATTTCGAATTCTCTGTTATTTTTATTATATTGATGCTTTATCACATTGCCTTTTATGATGTAACTCATAGACCATACATATTGGAATCCTATATCTTTCTTATTCTTCTTCCTTCTTTCTATCATCCCTCCTTTTATCCACATCCCTTTAGTTTTGCTTCACAACCTAGAATCCGTTTTCTTTTTTAGAGAAAAAATTGCAGTTGCTACAACTATATGATAGATCTACTCATTTATGATAGATGTATTTATTCATATAGTGACTGTTTCTTAGTTAGGATCTCGACAATACGAAGCAATAGGTTGGTTATTAGTTAATTTTCTATAATTACTAAGTTTTTTCTTTTTCTATTTATAGTAGGGTTCAGTCAATTTTTTTTGAATCTCCATTTTTGACTCTAAAGAAAAAACTAACGAGTCACACACTAAGCATAGCAATTATATTAAAAGATTTATCAATTTTCATTAAATCTTATAGAAAGAGGTAGAATTTCTTCTTTTTTTTCAGGGATTTCAGGAAAAATAAGGCTCTTGTCTTTTTTTATTCTATCACTGAACAGAATGGGAAGACAAGGCTAGTTATTCTTCGTCTACGAATATCCAAATTTTTACACCTAATACTCCATAGATAGTTCGAATTGGATAGCAGCAATAATCAATTTTAGCGCGAATTGTTTGGAGGGGAAGTCTACCCTTTTTGATGCATTCGGCACGTGCAATTTCTTTCCCTGCGAGACGACCTGCAATTTTTACTTTTACCCCCCTTATATCTGCTTTTTTAGTTAATTCAATGGCTTTTTTCATTGCCTTTCGGAATGAAACTCTATTTTTTAATTGGAAAGCTATATATTCTGCAAGAATGTTAGGTTGTCTATAAGGTTCTTTAACTTTTTCAATAGCAATATTAAGTCTCTGGTTTACAGAATTAACTTCCTTTTGTAGATCTTTCTCTAATTCTTCGATTGCTCCTTTTTTCTTTAATAAATTGGGGAATCCAATATGGATTATGACGTGGATCGTATCGATTTCTTTTTGAATTTCTATACGTGTAATTACTTCAGAACTTGAGCCTGAGTCCATTTTTCTATTATGTGTAATTACTTCGGAACTTGAGTCTGATTCTATTTTTCTATTCGAGCCTTTTTTCCTATTCTTTTGTATATAGTTCTTGATACAATTCCGTATTTTTTTATCTTCCTGTAGACCTTCAGAATAATTTTTTGGTTGTGCGAACCAAAAGGAATGGTGATTTTGGGTTGTACCAAGTCTGAAACCGAGTGGATTTATTTTTTGTCCCATATTTTTCTATTCTATTTTTTTTTTACTGGGAATCGAAATCTAAGATGGATCTAAAGATTATTTAGATTTCTTTACTATATTTAGTACAATTGTTATATGACACATGGTTTTTTTTATGGGAGAACTACGTCCTCGAGCTCGAGGTCTGAATTTTTTCATGATAGTACTCCTACTGACTTCGGCTTTAGTGATGAATAAATTCGCTTTGTCGAAATCCCTGTAATGAGTAGCATTTGCTGCTGCCGAATAAACCAACTTTAGGATGGGATAAGATGCTCGATAAGGCATGAGGTTCAGTATCATAACAGTTTCCTCGTAGTAACGCCAGCGAATCTCATCAAGAACTCTTTGTGCTTTGAAAACAGACATATGGATGCGTTTTTGTGCTTTGAAAACCCGTTCGAACTTAAGTAGACGATCGGTTGGAACTTTCCTTGCGAGTTTCCTTAGCCCACTCTTCTTCTTCTTTATCCTAGGGGTATACTTTACCAGTTTGAAACTTGTCATAAATAAGGTTATTCCCCGCCTACCTTTGTTTTTTTTATTTTGAATCTTTCTATTCTGAATTCAGTTAACGACGAGATTTAGTATCTTTTCTTGCACTTTCATAACTCGTGAAATGCCGAGTAGGCACGAATTCCCCCAATTTGCGACCTACCATAGGATTTGTTATGTAAATAGGTATATGTTCCTTTCCATTATGAATCGCGATTGTATGGCCAACCATTGCGGGTAGAATGCTAGATGCCCGGGACCACGTTACTATTGTTTCTTTCTCCTCCTTCATATTGACCTTTTCGATTTTTGCCAATAAATGATGAGCTACAAAAGGATTCGTTTTTTTTCGTGTCACAGCTGATTACTCCTTTTTTCCATTTTAAAGAGTGGCATTCTATGTCCAATATCTCGATCGAAGTATAGAGGTCAGAATAAATAGAATAATGATGAATGGAAAAAAGAGAAAAATCCTTTAGCTGGATAAGGGGCGGATGTAGCCAAGTGGATCAAGGCAGTGGATTGTGAATCCACCATGCGCGGGTTCAATTCCCGTCGTTCGCCCATCGCATTATTGCAAATTCCAAAAATGCAATTTTCCATATTCCTAGTTACGTATTTACTTACGGCGACGAAGAATAAAACTATCACTATATTTTTTCCTTTTCCTAGTTCTTCTTCCAAGCGCAGGATAACCCCAAGGGGTTGTGGGTTTTTTTCTACCAATGGGGGCTTTCCCTTCACCGCCCCCATGGGGGTGGTCCACAGGGTTCATAACTACCCCTCTTACTACGGGGCGTTTACCTAGCCAACACTTAGATCCGGCTCTACCCAAACTTTTTTGGTTCACCCCAACATTACCCACTTGTCCGACTGTTGCTAAGCAATTTTGGGATACCAAACGGACCTCCCCAGATGGTAATCTTAAAGTGGCCGATTTACCCTCTTTTGCAATCAGTTTCGCTACAGCACCTGCTGCTCTAGCTAATTGCCCACCCCTTCCACGTGTGATTTCTATGTTATGTATGGCCGTGCCTAAGGGCATATCGGTTGAAGTAGATTCTTCTTTTCTCTCAAAAAACCCCTTCCCAAACTGTACAAGCTTCTTCCAAAGCATACAGCTTTCTAGATGTATATGACGATCTCTAGACAGATGGATCTTATATGAATCGTATGATGAAGTACCACATGAGTGGATATATAGGAAAGGAATCCAAATCTGCCGAATCGCTCATGTTATGATCTTCTACATCCTAGGTCTCCGCGTTCCGTCATCTGGCTTATGTTCTTCATGTAGCATTCAGATCGAATGACTCTATGAAATTACGTCGATACTTCCACATATTATGGGTAACGTAGGAGACATCCCTATTTTCCCCGGGGGGTCTTAATTACCACTGCTTAGCTTTCAATTCGCCTCTGACCATCAAATTAAATGTGAATAACCCGTCCTCCTCTCTTTGAAACAAGGGGCGCTTCCGGTTCTGTGCGTGCTTCAAACAATTTTGTCTTCTCCATATTACCATATCTCTAGAGTCAATAATTTTCTATGAGGAACTACTGAACTCAATCACTTGCTGCCGTTACTCAACAGTTTTCTGTTGAGGTCTATCCCGTAGAGGTAGTCAAATTGGATCAGTGATCGATTTCTAGGTTTCGTCGTAAACCTAATTGGTTACTTCCAATTACGTAAATCAATAGTTCAAACCGCACTCAAAGGTAGGGCATTTCCCATTGATATAGGAACTTTTGTACCAGAAACAATAGTATCTCCAATTAGAGCCCCTCTGGGATGTAAAATATATCTCTTCTCACCATCCCCATAGTGTATGAGACAAATGTATGCATTTCGATTAGGGTCGTATTCTATGGTTACGATTCTACCAGATATGTCTTTTTGATTCCGTCGAAAATCGATTTTACGGTATAGGCGCTTATGACCTCCCCCTCTATGCCTTGCGGTAATGATTCCTCTGGAATTACGACCTTTACCACAACGGTGCCGTCCATGGATCAAATTATTTCGTGGATTGGATTTCACTTGCCTGTCTACGGTTCCCTTGCGTGTGCTCGGGATAGGTGTTTTGTATAAATGTTTCGCCGTATTATTAAGTATTCTCCTTTAGTTTTTTTCTCTATCTAGAAGTGGAATAGAATAACCCGGTTGAAGGGTAATGATCATACGTCTGTAATGCATTGTATGTCCCAGAATAGGTCCCATTCTTCTACCCTTTCCGGGTAGTCGATGGCTATTCACAGCTACTACCTTAACACCAAAGAAGAGTTCGACCCAATGCTTTATTTCTGTCTTAGTGAATCCCGATTCGACATTAAAAGTATATTGATTCTTTCCCAATAAACGAAGACTTTTTTCTGTAAATACTGCGTATTTGATTCCATCCATAAATCGACTTTCCCTCCTATGCTCTGAGTTCCAGTATCGATAAGAATTCGAGTTCTTATTGTTCTTATGTTATGGTATGAATATACCATACCAATTCGTTATGTATGGATGATGGATGAGATTCCATGGATAGAGAGCCAGTTCCAATAGACTTATGGAACGTTCCCGTTCGCGTGCATCCAGCAGGAATTGAACCCGCAAATTTACCAATTATGAGTTGGGCGCTTTAACCATTCAGCCATGGATGCTTAACAGGGATCATCGTACATCGTAAATAACCCATTTTCATATAGAAAGACATATCATAGAAAAATGAAATCGAAAATATTCGGAGATGGCAAATATTCGGAGATGACTATGAAAACACCTCTCTGGATCCTCGAATTGAAAGAGAGATTGAGAGGGATCAAGAATCCTAATTCTCGCTATTTGGAATGGATCCAATTCTATTGAGTCTGACTCATAGTGATCATTTCTCTTTAGCAAAGAATGACCTTGGTTATCAAAGGATTGAACAACCGGGATCCATTTACTTATGATACCTAGTTGACATTGATAACAAGGATCTAATGAATTATGAGTTTAATAGATCCTCTTTAGCAGAAAGACGTATATTCCTTGCTCATTATCAGACAATCACTTATTCCCAAACCTCGTGTGGGGCTAATCGTTTTCATTTACCATCTCATGGAAAACCCTTTTCGTTCCGCTTAGCCCTATCGGGTATTTTAGTGATAGGTTCTATAGGAACTGGACGATCCTATTTGGTCAAATACCTAACGAAAAATTCCTATTTTCCTTTCATTAAGGTACGAGGGCTTCTTATTCCACAAGAACGAAAGCACCTTTTCATTCTTTCATATACTAGGGGTTTTTACTTGGAAAAGACAATGTTCCATACTAAAGGATTCGGGTCCATAACCACGAGTTCCAGTGCACTAGATCTTGTAGCACTTAGCAACGAGGCCCTATCCATTAGTATTCCACATAAGAAATCCATTATAGAAACTAATACAATTAGATTGGCTCTTCATAGACAAACTTGGGGTTTGCGAGCCAAGGTAAGACCGGCTCGGGATCATGGGACCCTTTTCTATCAGATAGGAGGGGCTCTTGTACAAAATAGACTTCTAAGTAATAACCCCATAGAATCTATCTATATAAAGATAAAGAGGCAATCGTGTCAGGAAGCGGGTTTTTCTTTGGCCAAAGGGTACTTCGAACTTGGAACGAGCATGAAGAGATTAACGAGACTTCTTTCTCTTTTGAGTTTTTCTGGCGGACCGGTCGCGCAAGATCTTTGGTCTTCCCCCGGAACCGATGAAAAAAAGTGGGTCGCTTCTTATGGACTCGCTCAGAATGATTCTTCTCTATCTATAGTTCATGGCCTATTAGAAGTAGAAGGTGCTCTGGTGCAATCCTTACCGACAGAAAAAGATTGCAGTCAGGTTGATAATAATCGAGTGCCATTACTTCGTCGGTCCGAACCAAGGAATCCGTTAGAAATGTTTTGAAATGGATATTGTTCTCTCTTTGATCAGGGATTGCTATATGAAAAGAAGTGGAGTTTGAAAAAGGGAACGGAATGGTCAAACCGGAACTGCTAGAGGAACGAATTTTCAATAGCATAACTTGGGCTCCTAGAATATGGCGCCCTTGGGACAATCTATTTGATTGCAGGGTTTTGTTCCGAAGCAAAGATATCCGCGGAGGCCGGTTCGTTCGTCCTATTCTGATATTCAGGACCAAGAGGTACTGGATTCTCTTTCGGATAGGCCCTGAAAGGAGAAGAAAGGCTGAAATGCCAACGGACCTCTGTCTATTCTCTAATTCACCCGATCCGATAGTACCCGTTTTTGGAACGTCCAGTGCCAAAGTCACTGAATGGGTAAGTCACCAATCCAATCCCTTTGACAAATCGGGTGTCATATTAGATATCATATTCTATATATTTAGATATCATA